AGTCTAGGGCCTATCGGTAAGGACGTGAAATACGAAATAACAAGGGAGAGACTTTGAACTTGTTTATCCTAACTGAAAAGGGTGAATTGAATAGTTAATTGAAACATCTTACTATACTATGGGGAATACATCAACTGAGATTCCGTACGTAGCGGCGAGCGATAGCGGAGGAATTGTCTCAAACAGATAATTAAGATGATTGGACATCTAGACTAAACCCCGATAGACACCTATAGAGAAAGTACCGTGAGGGAAAGACTCAGAATTGGTTCAAAAAGTTACCTTTTGCATAATGGGCCTGCAAGATAAGATTTGGCAAGCTTAAGTAATGAATGAAGGCGTAGTGAAAGCAAGGGAAAACTCGTCAGTCAAATCTCCCGAAACCAAGTGATCTAACCATGGCCAGGTAGGAGTATCTACCACACTCCTGACCGAACCAGTGATTGTGGCAAAAATCTTGGATGAGCTGTGGTTAGCGGTGAAATACTAATCGAACTTGGATATAGCTGGTTCTCTACGAAACTTATCTTAGTAAGGCGCTCCAAGTTGATTCGCCCCCAAACCAGGGGGCCTGAATTACTGGTGTAGCCAGACTATGGCGATAAGGCCCCTAGTCAAGAGGGGTAAGCCCTAACCAGAAATTAAAGTCACTAATACAGATTAAGTGTATAAAGAGGGTCCAACTTAGACAAACAGGAAGTAGGCTCGGAAACAGCCATCTGCACAGGAAAACGTAAAAGTTCACTGAATGAGCTAGGAAACTCTAAGAATTAAGGCGGCTAAATCTGTAACTGAAACTCTGGAAGCACCAATTGGCTTGGTAGTAGAGCGTTCTGTATGTATACACCTCGTGAGATAAACAGAAGTGATAATGCAGGCATGAGTAGTACAAGATTCACTCCCAAATAAAATATTTATACAGCTTCTAAGGGCATTACGCCCGATGGATTATAATTCTTGTACCTGTTCAGGAAAATTATTATAGTGCATAGCACTTTAGACTGTTACTTATGGGACTTAGATCTAGGCATAATTTCTTTTAAGGAACTCGGCAAAATAAGATCTCGACTGTTTACCAAAAACATAGCTCTCTGCTAAAGGTTTACTGAAGTATAGAGGGTGAATTCTGCCCAATGGTTGTATAGTGAAACTGAGGACTAACATCTAAAGCGAAACCCAACTGAATGGCCGCGGTAACTCTGACCGTGATAATGTAGCACAATAAATAGCCAATTAATTGTTGGCGGGTATGAATGGAACCACGAGGGTCTTACTGTCTCAAGAGAAAAGCCGATGAAATTATAATTGTAGTGAAGATACTACATAAACATTGTAAGACGAAAAGACCCTATCGAGCTTTACTGGATACCGATAGCGTTAATTTAGAATGATCGATACTAAGTATCCTAATTATAAGTTAATAATTTTTGTTGGTAGGACAGTTTAGTTGGGGCGACTACCTTTGAATAAGAAACGAAGGCGAGCTTATGGTATTATTAAAATCTCATTAGCCTCACAGTGAGGGGGACACCCCTAGCTGGCACAAGGACTTACCCACATAGTATCTTCGCCCCTTTGGGGTTAGGGGTACGTAATGGGTTCCTATGTGGGCGATAGTGACCCGATATGATTATCCAAAATAAATATCGAAAGCGGATAAAAGCTACCGTAGGGATAACAGCGTAATATTGTCGGAGAGTTCTTATCGAGGACAGTGTTTGCGACCTCGATGTTGAATTGCGGTGCCCTGGTGCTGTAGAAGGTACCTTAGGTTGGTCTGTTCGACCATGAAAACCGTACATGATTTGAGTTCAGAGCGTGGTGACACAGCTCGGTTTCTATCTACAATGTTCAATCCCAACTTTTCTGAGTCCTAGTACGCAAGGAATGGTCTCAGCGATGCTCGACTATATTGGCCCCATCGACGTAATCAACTTCTGGCTGCTGCAAAGAAGGAGAACAAAAGGTTTCGGGATTAATAAGGTACATGTGGGTGCATAGCCCCTGGTACCCTATGGAATTAACACTAGGGCTCATCATACTAATAGTGTTGACGTATGGATTAAAGGCCCCGACTCTAAGATTAGCAACATTCTGTTTAGGAGTTATACTACTTATGAGTGCTGTGGGGGCTGAGCCCCATCTGCTATGTTGGACACAGGCTATTAAGATGTTGGTGATGCTAAGCGGGTTAGCCATACTATGTATGCTGGACCATCGAACATCGCATCGATCAAGCTCTTTATTGATTTTATTAGTGATCCTGGGTAATTTATTACTTATTGGGTCAACAAATTTAATTTCGATATATTTAGCATTAGAAATGCAAACATTATGTATGTTTATCTTAGTAGCTTATAATAAAAACTCATTGTTATCAGCAGAAGCTGGATTGAAATACTTTGTGTTAGGGGCGTTATCTTCCGGGTTGTTCCTGTTTGGTTGTGCTTTAATTTATGGCTCCACAGGAGAGCTTGAACTTCAATTTATTCGTATGAGTCTAATATCTTATGGAGCATTAGCTGGTAAGTGTCTTATTACTATCTCATTATTATTTAAAGTGTCTGCAGCTCCATTTCATATGTGGGCCCCCGATGTATACGAAGGGGCTCCAACTTGGGTAGCTGCGCTATTATCTATCGTGCCTAAATTAGGGGTACTAGCTATTATGATACAAATAGGCCTAAATGAAATAGGATTATTAATGGCCGGGTTAATCTCTTTGATTATTGGGGCTATAGGAGCTTTGAATCAAACTCGTATAAAAAGATTATTAGCTTATAGCGGGATAGGCCATATAGGGTTTGTGCTGCTTGGAATAGCTATAGGGTCTATAGAAAGTATTCAGGCTAGTTTAATGTATATAGGTGCCTACATATTAACTCAAGTATTACTTTGGTCTGTAGTACTAATTATATCACCTAAAAGAGATATGCTTATTGAGTTTAGTGGTGTTTCAAGATTAAACCCAATCTTAGCATTAGCATTAGCTGCAGGTTTATTGTCTACTGCAGGAATCCCCCCTTTAATTGGGTTTTTGACTAAGTGGTATATTATCTTAGCAGCTGTTGGTCAAGGCTACTATCTTAGCGCTTTAATAGCTTTAGTATGCTCCGTAGTAGCTGGAGTTTATTACCTTAGATTAGTTAAAATTATGTTTTATCAACCTTTGTCGACGCCTTTAGTAATAACAAATATACTAAATTCTCCACGTGAGACAGGTTTGGGCAAGGCCATATTAATAGGGGTAAGTTTATACTTAGTATTAACAATTATAGTATGTCCTAGTTTATTTTTTCAGTTAACACATTTGATTATTTTAGATTTATTTCCATGTATCTTCTAGTAATATTAATACCGTTATTAAGCGCAGTCGGAAGCGGACTAGGGGGTCGTTATATAGGAAGGAAGGGGGCTGGTTTGTTAGCTTCTGTATGGGTTATCGCTAGTTGCCTTCTTTCTTTTGTATTATGTTATGAAATCCTTATTAATGGGTCCGCAGTATATATAGAGTTAGGAAGATGGATAGAGTCTGATTTACTAATAACTAATTTCGGCTTACAATTTGATGTAATAACAGCTGTAATGTTAATAGTAGTAACCACAATTAGCGGGTTAGTTCATATCTATTCTACAAGTTATATGAGAGAAGACCCGCATTTACCTAGATTCATGAGTTATCTGTCTTTATTTACCTTTTTTATGTTAGTTTTAGTTACTAGTAATAATTATGTGCAATTATTTATTGGTTGGGAAGGTGTCGGTTTATGTTCTTATTTATTAATTAACTTTTGGTTTACACGTATACAAGCTAACAAGGCAGCAATTAAGGCAATGTTAATTAATAGAATAGGAGATATAGGATTAATGCTAGCTATTATATTAATCTGGAAAGAATTTGGGGTATTAGATTACTGTAGTTTGTTCTCCACCTTGTCTCCATCTTCAGCGTGTACTTGGATTTGTATATTACTAACTATAGGGGCCATAGGAAAATCTGCCCAATTAGGGTTACATACTTGGTTGCCAGATGCTATGGAGGGTCCCACACCTGTTTCGGCCCTAATTCACGCAGCAACAATGGTAACAGCAGGAGTATTTTTAATTATAAGGTCAGCCCCCCTTTTTGATCATTCTCCAACTGCAACAATTATTGTGGGTTTAGTTGGCTCCCTAACTGCTTTCTTTGCTGCCACAGTAGGATTAGTCCAATCGGATATAAAAAAAGTTATTGCCTATTCTACTTGTAGTCAATTAGGGTACATGGTAATGGCCTGTGGTACTTATAGCTGTATAAGTAGTTTATACCACCTACTAACTCATGCTTTCTTTAAGGCTTTATTATTCTTGGGAGCAGGCTCAATAATTCATGCCCTTTTAGATGAACAAGACCTCAGGAAGATGGGGGGGATAATTCGGGGCCTACCTTTAACTTATATATTAATGTTGATTGGTTCATTGTCTTTGGCCGGTTTTCCCTATTTATCTGGGTTTTACTCTAAAGATTTAATATTGGAATTAACTTATAATAGTTATTGTTTAATATCGATTTATTGGTTGGCTTCAATTACAGCCTTCTTAACCGCTTTTTATTCATTTCGATTAATATACCTAAGCTTCGTGTCTAAGCCTAATTTAACACGTATGAGCGCACAACATTTACAAGAAGCTGATTGGAACTTATTGGGCCCCTTATTAGTATTAGGGGTAGGGAGTATTTTAGTCGGTTATATAGCTCAAAATATGGTATTTGCGCCAGGTATACGCCCCTTGCCGCTTGTGCCCACAATAGTATCTTTAGCACCAGTTATTATGTCTGTAACAGGGATATTACTAGTGTTTATACTTCGTCCGTATATTATATATTATATTACACGCCCTAGCATATATGGATTCTTATTTTATGCCTGGGAGTTTAACCAAATAGCAAATTATTATATTGGAAGCACAGCTTGGAAGTTCGGCCATATTGTCTCTTATCGTACTATAGATAGGGGGATTTTAGAGATCTTAGGCCCGACTGGAATAGCCCGATTCATAGTTGATAGAACTAAAGAGTTAAGCAACTTACAATCTGGTTTATTATTTAATTATGCATTAATGATATTAGTTGGGGCAGCTATCGCACTTAAGTACCTAATCGTAAATTAGGAACTATCGGTGGCTGTCGCAGCGAGTGCAATAGAATGTTAATATGATATTAACTTGTATAGTGGGCTCTATATTAATAAGTATAGTAATAATCGCATTAATTCCCAGGGAAAATAGTATGAAACTACGCCAACAAGCGTTGGAGTGGTCTCTGATAACATTTGCTCTTTCTATTTTATTATTAGTTAACCTTCATCAAGAAGCTCAATTTCAACAGATAATAGAATTCAGCTGGGTGAGTACAATAGGTTGGTTTGAAGGTTCTCCTATATTATTTGCTATTGACGGGATCTCTATATTTTTCATTGTACTAAGTACTTTGTTAACACCAATTTGTATTTTGGTAAGTTGGGACAGTATAAAGTTTCTTGTTAAGGAGTTTCTTATGTGCCTTCTAGGTATTGAACTACTATTAATTGGAGTATTCTCAACATTAGATCTATTAATATTTTATGTGTTATTTGAGAGTATATTAATACCAATGTTTTTAATAATAGGAGTATGGGGAGCCCGGGCAGAGAAGATAAAAGCTGCCTATTATTTCTTCTTTTATACTTTGGTTGGCTCAATATTAATGTTACTTAGCATAGCAGTTATTTATAGGATAACTGGCACAACTGACTACTTATCCTTAACTAACATTCAGATTTATACTTCAATACAAATTTGGTTATTTATAGGTTTCTTCCTTAGTTTAGCAGTTAAGATACCAATGATACCCTTTCATATATGGTTGCCTCTTGCGCATGTTGAGGCTCCGTTAGCTGGCTCAGTGATTCTAGCTGGAATATTATTAAAATTAGGCGGCTATGGATTCATTCGATTCGCTTGGCCTATTTTCCCTGAAGCGACAGAGTATTTAGCACCAATCATACTAACGTTATCATTAATAGCAGTAATATATGGGAGTTTAACTACTTGCAGACAGGTAGATGCGAAACGTTTGATAGCTTATTCCTCGGTAGCTCATATGGGAATAGTGACAATAGGCTTATTTACTCATACGATGGAGGGTTTAATAGCTTCTATATTCTTAATGATAGCTCATGGAGTAGTTAGCCCAGCTTTATTTATAGCAGTGACATTTCTCTATGAGAGACATCATACAAGATTAGTTAGATATTATAGAGGAGTAGTTATGACTATGCCCCTATTTTCTATCGTGTTTATGGTGTTGACTTTAGCTAATATTGCTGTTCCTCTTAGTTGTAACTTTGTTGGAGAATTTTTATCCTTAGTAGCTGCTTTTTCTACTAGTACATCATTAGGAGTTCTCACCTCAACTAGTATGGTCATAGCTGCTGCTTATTCGTTATATTTATATAATCGAATCTGTTTTGGGCAACTTTCTCCATATTTAATATTTTCGAGAGATATTAATAGACGAGAGTTTAATGGGCAATTACCGTTAATAGTAGCTATTGTATTATTGGGAATAGTCCCATACCCCTTAATCGAGTTAGTTCGTGTATGTTTGCCTAGATTCTTGTAATTTTCCTCTTACCCCCAACCTACTTGGTTTTATATATGTGTATATCTTATATTTTTAAAGATAGGATATGTCTTAATTAGTCATGTAGATTGACAATATCTCCAGAAGGGTAAAATCTAAACACTCACCCACATAGCATTATTATAATCTTCGGGGATTGGGCAGTAGCCCCCAATCGGCAGGTCAACGGGTAAGGTAATAATAAAGAGGTCCGACTTTCCTAAGGCGTATAGCCATAATATATTTAACATAGTGATCCTATAGGTAGAGGCAGGAGTTGAACCTGCATAATCAGATTATGAGTCTGAAAACTTACCGTTAGTTGACTCTACAAGCTGAGCTTAGCTAAGCACGATGTAACCATGGCCCGGGCTAAGAGCCCCACCAGTAAATACATACATATAAAAACAACCAAACCACATCTACAAAATGCCAATACCAACTAGCAGCCTCAAAACCAAAATGATGATGACGAGTATAGTGATAACCTATTAATCTAGTTAAACATACAGACAAAAATATAGTTCCAATAATAACATGAAAACCATGAAAACCTGTAGCCATAAAAAAGGTTGAACCGTATACGGAGTCTGAGATTGTAAAAGGCGCTTCGTAATACTCCATAGCTTGTAGGGCTGTAAATTGAATCCCAAGTATTACTGTGCAAGTAAGTGATTGAATGGCTTCTAATCTCTGTCCGCTAACTATGGCGTGATGTGCCCACGTAACTGTTGCTCCTGAACTAAGTAATATAGCTGTATTTAATAGGGGCACAGAAAAAGGGTCTAACACCTCTATACCAACAGGGGGCCAAACAGCTCCTAACTCTATAGTGGGTGATAAACTACTATGAAAGAAAGCCCAAAAGAACGCAAAAAAGAAGCAAACTTCAGAAGTAATAAAAAGGATCATACCGTATCTTAATCCTCTTTTTACTATCTGAGTATGATGTCCTTGGAAAGTGGCCTCTCTAATAACATCTCTCCACCAAACAATCATTGTGAATATCAATGTAATTGCACCTAAATACATTATCCATGTATAACTATAATGAAAATATAATACTGAGCCTACTGTAATCAGTAATGCCCCAATTGCGCCTATATAAGGCCATGGACTCGGATCCACTAAATGATAAGGGTGATAAGCCTTACTCATGGAGACTAATACTCCTACCTGTATGCACCTTATGCGAAGCAATTTGGTTAATGTAGATTTAGAGTATCATTAATGTATATGGCAGTTAACAGACAAAATACATATGCTTGAATCAAGGCCACGGCAATCTCTAGTAAAGTTATAAAAACCATTACTAATATTGGGCCTAAGCTTAATACTAACATTCCATTACTAATCATTGCAAACCCAAAACTTGCTAATATAGCAAATAAAAGGTGCCCAGCAGATAAATTAGCAGCTAATCGAACACCTAAAGAGACTGCCCTGGAAATATAGCTAATTGTTTCAATTATAACTAATAAGGGGGCTAATAATAAAGGAGCTCCACTAGGCATCATCATTGAAGCAAAGTTCCAACGGAATCGTGTTATCCCCAATATTGTTACTGCCATTAAAATAGATAAACTTAGTCCGAAAGTAACAATAATATGGGCAGTTGGGGTAAATACATATGGAAATAGACCGAACAGATTTAATCCAGCAATAAACATAAACAGAGTTATAATAAGAGTAAAATATTGAGTCCCCTTATTAGCTGTAGAATCTTTCACTAATCCTAAGAAGTGGGTATAAACAATCTCTTGTATAGACTGCAATCTTGTAGGTATTAGTTTATATGAACAACTTCCTATTAACACTACAGCTAATAGGATAAGCATCATAATAGAAGAATTAGTAATTATTCCTCCAATTATCCGAACTACATTAAACTGATCAAAGAAAGAAGCTGCCATAACTATTAATGTTATACGAAGTGGGCCTATCTATGGAGTATATCTTGTAGTATAGTATATGCTCTATTAACCCCGAGCCCCTTACTGGGGGCTGCCCCCTCTTCCTGTAATATACTTCTTATACGTAAGTTATTCTGAATTTTAGGTAAAATATACAAACTCATAATACTATAAAGTGCTAACAATATTATTAATGTCCAGCTATATTGAGTTAAATAAGCAGTTATATCTAAGTGAGGCATTGTTCTACGATTGGGAGATCCCCTAAAGATCCGCACATAATGAAGATAGCCAGCTGATATATTTATCCATGCTAACGGCTTCTATAACAATAGGCATAAAGGAGTGATTAGCGCCGCATAACTCGGAACATTGACCGTAAAATATTCCCGGCCTTTTAACTAAAAATCCAGTTTGATTAAGACGTCCAGGTACAGCGTCCATTTTAATAGCTAATGAAGGTACAGCAAATGAGTGAAGCACATCTGCCCCTGTAACTAGAACTCTAACATAAGTGTCAATGGGAACAACCATTCTATTGTCAACCTCTAATAGTCGAAGATCGCCTGGTTCAAGCTCAGTAGTAGGCACCATATAAGAATCAAATTCTAAGGTACTATCTTCACCTGGGGTAATTTGATAATCTGAGTACTCATAAGACCAATACCATTGATGACCTATGGCTTTTACTGTCACACCTGGTTCTACTACTTCATCCATCAAATAAAGTAGTTTCAAAGAAGGGAATGCTATAAACACTAATATAATTGCTGGAATTATGGTCCAAACAATCTCTATTGTGGATCCTTCTACAAGATAGCGATGATAAGCTTGGCCTGTCAATCCCCTTAGAATTAACCATAATACCGCTGTTATAATAATAATTAAAATAAACATAATTTGGTTATGAAGGAATAGAATCTCTTCCATAACAGGACTAGCAGCATCTTGGAAGCCTAGTTGAAATGGCTCAGCCACGTCACGTAGGAGCGAGGCCTCTAATAATGCATTAATTGGAGTTTTCATTCTTCTCTAGCCCTGTTACTTTGCTGACACACCCAAAAGCTTTATATGGTAAGCCCAGGGAAATAGGAACCGCATCGCAGATAAGAGTGTTTTAACCTACTTTAGATTACTTTTAATCTAGAGTAAGCATGAACAAATATCTTACACGTTGGCTATTTTCTACTAATCATAAGGATATAGGTACTTTATATTTACTATTTGGAGCTTTTTCTGGAATGGCGGGGACAGCTTCGAGTATGTTAATACGGCTAGAACTGTCAGCTCCAGGTAGTATGTTAGGAGATGATCATCTATATAATGTGATTGTAACATCACATGCTTTATTAATGATTTTCTTCCTGGTAATGCCAGTACTGATTGGGGGATTCGGAAATTGGTTTGTACCAATTATGATTGGTGCACCTGATATGGCTTTTCCTAGATTAAACAATATTAGTTTCTGGTTATTACCGCCTTCTCTACTACTATTGGCTGGTTCTATGTTTGTGGAACAAGGGGCAGGTACAGGCTGGACCATTTATCCCCCATTAGCAAGTATTCAAGCTCATTCAGGGGGAGCAGTGGACATGGCCATATTCAGTTTACATCTAGCTGGGGTATCTTCCATTTTAAGTTCTATTAACTTTATAACTACAATAATTAACATGAGGGTTCCTGGTATGAGTATGCATAGATTACCTCTATTCGTCTGGTCTGTATTAGTTACTACTATATTGTTATTATTATCTTTACCAGTATTAGCGGGCGCAATCACAATGTTGTTGACAGATAGGAATTTTAATACAACATTCTTTGATCCTGCAGGAGGGGGAGATCCTATTTTATTCCAGCACTTATTCTGGTTTTTTGGGCACCCTGAAGTCTATATATTAATTCTGCCGGGATTTGGTATTATATCTCAAATTATACCTACATTTTCTGCTAAACAGCATATTTTTGGTTATTTAGGTATGGTCTATGCTCTCATTTCTATTGGAATATTAGGATTTATTGTTTGGGCCCATCATATGTTCACCGTTGGTATGGATGTTGATACTCGTGCCTACTTTACTGCAGCCACTATGATTATTGCTGTTCCCACCGGGATTAAGATATTTAGCTGGTTAGCTACTATATATGGGGGAAGCCCGCGGCTTGAGACACCTATGTTGTGGGCTATTGGGTTTGTGTTCTTATTTACCATTGGTGGTTTAACTGGAGTTATATTAGCTAATAGTTCCTTAGATATAATGTTACACGATACTTATTATGTAGTAGCTCACTTCCATTACGTGCTATCTATGGGGGCCATATTTGCCATATTTGGAGGATACTACTATTGGTTCGGTAAAATTACAGGTTTTAGTTATAATGAGTTATATGGTAAGATCCATTTCTGGATTATGTTTATCGGAGTTAATTTAACTTTCTTCCCCCAACATTTCTTGGGTTTAGCTGGGTTACCTAGAAGATACTCCGATTTCGCTGATGCTTATCAAGATTGGAACTTAGTTAGTTCTTGCGGAGCTATAATAGCACTAATTGGAATTCTATGGTTTATATACTTGACTTATGAAGCATTAGCAGCCGAAAGACCATTTAAGGGTTGGTCAACTTCGTCTAGCTCGTTAGAGTGGTCTTTAGGTTCTCCGCCTGCTTTTCATACTTATAATGAATTACCGTTTGTCTATCAGAGTAAATTGAGTCATGGGGATGATTTAAATATTATTTCCACACTACTCCTTTGACCTTGGGGAGTCTATAAGGCAATGTGTTCTTCTAATACATGCAAGGCCCTGTACTCTGGGGTCCCTGACCATTAGGTCGAGGGCCCTATAGGAGGGGTCCTACTGGTGAGGATAAAACGGAGATCATCTCGGTTGACGTATTAGAATAGGTGGGATAGTGGCCCACCTGGTCGAAGATGCGTAGTATAGCCACACTTTCACTGTAACAAGGGGAAGACATTTTGGCAGCAGTAGAGAATCTTGTGCAATGGGTAAACGCTTGACACAGGGTTTCACACTGAGGTCTGTCTAACTAAGTGCCAGCAGACGCGGTTAAACTTAGAGGCCCAGTTTTTATTTCGCATTAGGCGTTAAAGTATGTAGTGAAGCATGAGGACAAAGTAAGGTAAACCTCTTGGTAACGGTAAAATGTTTGAAGCAAGAGTGGAAGTCCGAAGGTGGATACTCCTTACTCCGTTCATGGTACGTCTTCATGAAATACGAAAGCTTGGATAGCAAACAGGATTAGATACCCTGGTAGTCCTTGCCCTAAACTTATACAATTGGAGCAATCCAAATAACCTTATTGTATGCCTGAATACTATGATCGCAAGATTGAAACTCAAAAGGCTTGGCTGTTCACTGTTTGAATCAGAGGAGCGTGTAATTTAATACGATGATCCGCGTGTCACCTTACCTTTCCTTGAAAGCGGGCCACCTTCAGGTGGTAGCCGCTCAGGCATTGCATGGCCGTCGTCAGGATAACAATAAATGTTATCCTTAACCCTATTATGGATTAAGTCAGGTGTCATGGTCTTTATGGAAAGGGATATTATGCGCTACATTCTCCTACACAATATATCTAGTAAATTAGGAGGCGGAGATTCTCTGAAATGGGAATCTTAAGTAGGATTTGATAGTAATCGGGAAGTAGAGCGTTCCGGTGAATTCTAACCCAGTGTTAGCACAAATCGCCCGTCGTCCCCTTCAAGTTAAGGATACGAGACGCCCCGCCGAAGGCGGGGTTATCCCTCCTTTTCGAGAATGGGTAAGTCGTAACATAGTAAGGGTAAGGGAACTTGTTCTTGGGTCATAGGCTACGTTCAATACGTACTTGGCCGCCCGGTAACTAGGATGATGAGTACTATTATTTCAATTATCTTTAAAACGCTTGCAATAATAATACCTTTATTAGTGGCTATAGCTTATTTAACTTTAGCAGAAAGAAAGGTATTAGGATATATGCAAGCACGAAAAGGACCTAATGTAGTTGGTGTTTATGGAATATTACAGCCTTTAGCTGATGGGTTAAAGTTATTCTCCAAAGAGATGGTTATTCCCAATCATGCTAATCTATCGGTTTATATTGTAGCCCCTATTTTATCGCTTACCTTAGCTTTTTTGGCTTGGGGGGTTATTCCTTTTAGCCCAGGTATCGTACTAGCTGATATTAATGTTGGAGTCTTATACATATTTGCTATCAGTTCTATGGGGGTGTATGCTATCTTAATGTCTGGTTGGGGAAGTAATTCTAAATATGCATTCTTAGGGGCTATCAGAGCGGCAGCTCAGATGATTAGCTATGAAGTGTGTATAGGGCTCATCCTAATATCAGTAATATTATGTGCAGGTTCTCTTAATATCACTCAGATTGTTTTAGCTCAAGCCGAAATTTGGTATATAATACCTTTATTTCCAGCTGCCTTAATGTTCTTTGCTTCGGCATTAGCTGAAACTAATCGGGCTCCTTTCGATCTTACCGAGGGAGAATCAGAATTAGTATCTGGTTATAATGTAGAATATTCTAGTATGTCGTTTGCCTTATTCTTTTTAGCTGAATACGGCCATATTATTCTAATGAGCTGTTTGATGAGTTTATTATTTTTAGGTGGTTGGGCACCTTTCACAGGAATTATAGGAATGGGTTGCTTAGCCCTTAAAACTACGGCAGTAGTATTCGCATTTGTGTGGGTACGAGCTTCTTTCCCTAGAATGAGATATGACCAACTTATGTATCTATTATGGAAGTCTTATTTACCTTTCAGTCTTGGTTTAGTCGTTTTAGTTTCTGGTCTGCTGATAGGTTTGGGTGCAGTGCCCTTTATAGGGGGCTAGCACTCAGCAGGATAACATCTATTGTTATCCTGACTATATTGGGTTGATGTACACAAGCTACCAGGCCCCCACTTCGTATGTAAAAATATCCTCCCGACATAGTAGGGGGCTGGGGCGCGTGCATATGGAATCACCAAGCAAAATGTTACGAGTAAGAACTCAACACCCATTACTCTCTATTGCGAACGGGGTATTGGTCGATCTGCCGGCCCCTTCTAATATAAGTTATTTATGGAATTTTGGTTCTTTATTAGGAGCTTGTTTAGTTATTCAATTGATTACCGGAATATTCTTAGCTATGCATTATTGCCCTGACGTTAGCTTAGCTTTTGACTCAGTTTCCCATATTTTAAGAGATGTTAATTACGGTTTTGTGTTAAAGTCCATTCATGCTAATGGAGCTTCATTATTCTTTCTCAGTGTGTATATACATATGGGCAGAGGACTCTATTATGGAAGCTACATGAAAATGGACGTCTGGAATTTAGGGGTTATAATATACTTAATAATGATGTTAACAGCCTTCTTAGGGTACGTATTACCTTGGGGACAAATGTCCTTTTGGGGGGCCACAGTTATTACTAACTTCTGTTCTGCTATACCTTATGTGGGCTCAGATGTTGTTCAATGGATTTGGGGAGGATTTAGTGTATCTAACGCGACTCTTAATCGTTTCTACTCTTTACATTATCTTTTTCCCTTTCTTATAGCTGGACTAGCCCTATTACATATTATTAGTTTACATACAGACGGGTCAAATAATCCTTTAGGGATTAGCTCTAATATAGATAAAGTTACCTTTCATGTTTATTATACTTATAAGGACTTGTTTGGAATTCTAGTACTTAGCGTTATTTTAGTTATAATTAGTTACTTTATGCCTAATGTGTTAGGTGACCCTGAGAATTTCATTCAAGCTAATCCTTTAGTAACCCCGGTTCATATACAACCAGAATGGTACTTTTTATTCGCATATGCCATACTACGCTCTATACCCAACAAGCTTGGGGGAGTCTTGGCTATGGGATTTAGTATCTTGGTGCTATTCTTATTGCCCTTTATTCATACTAGTAAATTAAGAGCCCTGACATTTAGACCTTTAGGTAAAATAGCATTTTGGTTTTTAGTAGCTGATTTTATATTATTAACCTGGTTAGGGGCCAACCCAGTAGAGGAACCTTACGTTATGATCGGTCAATTTGCTTCCTTATTCTACTTTATTTACTTCTTAGTATTAATTCCCCTGTTAGGTTGGGTAGAAACCAAATTGCTCCGGATAAAGTAGTGGGGGTCTACGCGGTGCTACGCTACCAGCGTGAATATGAATAGTCTATTTATGATATTCTCCTTAGGAATAGTTGGAGCTAGTCTTATGGTTATATCTACGCCGAATCCTGTTTATTCAGTATTCTGGTTAGTTATCGCCTTTGTTAATGCTGCTGTTATGTTTATATCATTGGGATTAGACTATATAGGCTTAATATTTATAATTGTATACGTAGGAGCTATCGCTATTTTATTCTTGTTCGTAATTATGTTAATTCAACAGCCTAATAAGGTAGATTCTCAGGATCACTCGCATTTCTTACCTGTAGGATTATCTGTGATATTCCTATTTTATAGTTTACTAACCAATAGCCCTAAATATATCAGCAATCCTGTTATCGGATCTCGGACTAACATAGGGGCAATTGGAAGTCATCTTTATACAACTTATTATGAATTAGTGTTAGTTGCTAGTTTGGTGCTACTAGTCGCCATGGTCGGGGCTATATTATTAGCTAAGCAGCCAAATACACCTTCTTTATATAATTCCCACGTAGAGATACGTAGTAGGCAAGATCTCTTCCTACAAATTAGCAGAAAGCACCTTTAGGTGCCTTCTGGCCAAGTGCTAACGCACGTCTCCGCTTAGGAACATGGAGTTCAAAGGAATACTAATACTACTTATCGTTAGCGGGACATTATCAATTATAATTTTAGGGGCATCTTATCTATTAGGAAATAAACAACCCGATATGGAGAAAGTGTCAGTCTATGAGTGTGGGTTTGATCCTTTTGATAACCCGGGAAATCCCTTCTCCGTTAGATTCTTCTTAATTGGTATCTTATTTTTAATATTTGATCTTGAAATATCTTTCCTATTTCCCTGGGCTGTTACCTATATGGGCTTACCCTTATTTGGATATTGGGTTGTTATGTTATTTTTATTTATTTTAACTTTAGGGTTAGTTTATGAGTGGATAGAAGGAGGCTTAGAATGGGAAAGCTAGCCCCCTACTTATGAGTCAGCTATAGCGCATGTCCTATTTAATATTATCAATTGTCATCTTATTAATTGGAATCTTAGGTATTATTCTTAATAGAAGCAATTTAATTATTATGTTAATGTGTGTAGAGTTAGTTTTACTGGCCTCTACTATTTTGCTTCTTTTTGAGTCTCGTGTGCTCTATACGCTTTTTGGTCAAATTTTTGCGATTATGATTTTAACTGTCGCAGCTGCCGAGTCTGCTATCGGTTTAGCCATTATGGTTAACTATTACCGTTTACGTGGTACAATTGCTGTTCGAGCCTTAAATTTATTAAGAGGTTAACTCCTAATTAAAAATGAGCCAAGTACCTATACAGTATTTTAACTTAATGGAGGAGAATTATTCTAAGTATGGGTTATCAGTAATCCAGCTTATCCAGATTGGTAAGTTCTATGAACTTTGGCATGAGCCTGATGTTCCTAGTATACAACAAGCATACTCTCAAGCTGAGTTATTAGTTGAGTCGTCCATACGAAGTGGGTCTTTAGGGGTAACACCTCCCATTGAACAAGTTGCCTCGTTACTTGATATGAGAATAATATCACCCGGTAAAAGATCCTTGCTTCAAATGGGGTTTCCTATTTATTCCCTTACTACTTATCTAAGCACCTTGTTGGATAAAGGTTGGACTATTATAGTTATTGATGAATTAGCCACTGGTAAATCGGGGCCTAAACAACGCGCAGTATCTCGGATTTATTCTCCTAGTTGTAATTTAGAAGACTGTTCGGAATTATCTTATGTGATATCAATATATTTTAAAGATGACTTACTAGGTATTACTTTATTTTCTGCCATGAATGGGCATAGTATAATGTTTCCTGTCTATTGGGTCGACAGGGACAAAGTGGCTCGATTACTAATCAATTATCGTATTAAAGAGGTAGTAATTAGGGCGGACTCGGAGGCCAATTCAGGGATACTAAATAAGATATATGGTTTATTAATTGGTTGGAATTTATTCCCCTCTGAACCTAATGCTAGAATTGAAGTTATGGGGGAAACATTAACCTCTACCCCCGGCTTATCGTGTTATTTATCTTATAGGTACGAAAATGATAATAAGGAGTGGCTTTTGCTTCATATTTATTTGGGCGTTAACGAAGAGTGGTTTAACAAAAATTATCAAGAATATACCCTTAGTAAAATATTTCAAAGCACTTGGACGGAAGATGTCAATCAGGCAAATCTAATTAGCCTTTTAGGAACATTACAATTTATTAAAGATCGAAATCCTAATCTTATTAAGAATCTCCAACTTCCTGAGTGTTATAGTTCTGTTGTTAGCCCCCTAAATTTAATACTATGTAATCGAGCAGAATATCAATTGGACTTATTACCTAAAAAGGGGAAACTGGGTGGTTTACTTAATCTGGTTGATTACTGTTCTACTGCAATGGGTAAAAGACTACTCAAATTCAGCCTTCTTAACCCTATCACAGATTATTCTGAATTGAATCTGCGTTATGAGGAGATTGCTACATTTAAACAATTACTTGATAAGCAAATATTTGATAACTCCGAGTTAAAACAAATTAAAGATTTATCCTCTTTACATCGTCAATGGGCAATATGTGCCTCGAGTGATACTACCTTACCACCTAAAAAGTTGAGTCAAATTTACCACTCTTATTTGTCTGCTAATAAATTAATAGGGTCATTACTTCCTTTATTACGACTGACCCCTTCAGTCGGACCTCAATTAGAATCGTTAATTGGGGAGATAGATCGATTTTTCCAGGTAGATAATCTTTCGGGAGATTTTAAAGACATATTGCAACCAACTGATAATCTAACTAACCTCCTCGTACAACGACAAACTTTAAAGGCCCAACTTACAGAGTGGGCCGAACAAACTTCGAATATTGTATTTCAAGATACAATTTCTATCAAAGCTGAATATTTCAGTAAGGAGGGTTATGCCTTCTCTATTTTATCTAAAAAGTTAGCTAAGTTAGAGCGTTACTTGGCTAATCCCCCTGTAACTGATCCCCCTATTATTATATTGGGTAAAAGAGGAAGTCACTATATAATTACTAGTCCCGCTATTCTTAAAGTATCAATTGAATTCAACTTATTAGAAGAGCAAGTTAATATTTATGTAAAACAAACTTATAATGGGGAACTTAAAAGACTATATTTCAGTTATTCTGAGCTGTTTTTACCCTTAGAGAATATGATTTCTAGATTAGATGTTGCATTAAGCGGGGCTATCGTGTCTACTAAGTTTAATTATACTAGACCTTGCTTATTAACGACTGACCCAAAAGCTAGGGGTTTAATAGAAACAATTAATCTACGACATCCATTAATAGAACAATTAAATACCCAGGAAGAATGTGTAGCTCATGATATTAGTTTAGAGGATAAAGGAATGTTAGTATTCTCAGTAAATGGTGCGGGCAAGTCTACTTTACTCAGAGCAATTGGGGTTAACGTAATCTTAGCTCAGGCAGGAATGTATGTAGCTGCAGATTCATTTAAGTTAAGACCTTACCACTATTTAATTACTCGTATTTTAGGGGGAGATGATCTTCATAAAGGTCAAGGTACTTTTGAGGTCGAAATGAGAGATCTCTCAACTATATTAAAGCTAGCTAATTATAACAGTTTAATATTAGGTGATGAGATTTGCCATGGGACAGAAGTTAGTTCAGGGTTAGCAATATTAGCTGCAACAATTGAAAGATTGACAGCTGCACGAACTAGTTTCGTTCTTTCTACTCACCTACATCAAGTTTGTTCTTTAATTGATTCACCAGTTCGGTATTATCATCTATCTGTTATTCAGCGAGAAGATTTAGGTATAATTTATGAACGTAAATTGAAACCTGGTCCAGGGCCCTCTCAATATGGCATCGAAGTTATGGGGCACATAATTAATGATAGAGAGTTTTATACTGATGCTTTAAAATATCGTAAACTTATTAATTGGAAGTCACCACCCCTACGGCCCCGAAGTAAGTCTAGTTCTTTGACAGTATTCCGCCCTTCTAAATATAATTCTAAAGTTTTTATTGACTCGTGTGAAATATGTGGAGCTCCAGCGGAGGCTATCCATCATATTAAACCTAAGAGATTATATGGGGCCTTCAATTTGAGTCGAAGATCTAACTTGGTGCCAGTGTGCTCAAGTTGTCATTTAGATATTCATAGAAATAAGATCTCTATTTTAGGCTGGAAGAGAACACCAGCACATAAGAAATTATATTGGGTTTATCTTAATGAGTCTTTAGACAGTGGAACTGAGTAA